CCATAATAAAGACGCTTGCTATCTGTTCTTGATTCAACACACTTCCACTGTAGTGTCCGAGTGGATACTTCTACTTCCTCTCGAACCATACTAATATTATTGTTTGATCAGATCATTGAATCATTTATTTCTCTTGAAATCCATTCTTATTTCTACACCCGTCTTTTTTTAGGGGGCCTACATCCATTATGTGGCATAGGGGTTACGTCACGTACAAAACTTAATAATATACCACTTCTACGAATGGCTCGTAATGCTGCATCTCTTCCGAGACCGGGGCCTTTTATCATGACTTCTGCTCGTTGCATACCCTGATCCACTACTGTACGAATAGCATTTCCCGCTGCGGTTTGAGCAGCAAAGGGTGTCCCTCTTCTTGTGCCTTTGAATCCACAAGTACCCGCGGAGGACCAAGAAACCACCCGACCTGTTACATCTGTAACAGTCACAATGGTATTGTTGAAACTCGCTTGAACATGGATAACTCCTTTTGCTATTCTACGTCCATTCTTACGTGAACCAATACGCCCATTCCTACGTGAACTCATTTTTTGTATAGGTTTTGTCATATTTTATTATCTCATAAATCTGAGTCAGAGATATACGGATATATCCATTTCATGTCAAAACAGACCCTTTATTTGTACATCGTGCCCCTTTAGAAAGTCTTCTTTTATAAAGATTACCCTTGTCTCTGTTTATGTCTCGGATTGGAACAAATTACTATAATTCGTCCCCGCCTGCGGATCAGTCGACATTTTTCACAAATTTGACGAGCCTTATTTTCATATTTGTTATTCCGAAGAAGTCTCTTGAAATTTTGAACCTCGAATTGCGAAAGGAATGTTTAAATAAAAAAAAGCCACCTAATCTAATCTTTCGAATCTTTGTTGCGAAGTCTATAAATTATACGCCCCCTAGTTGAATCATAACGACTTACTTCAATTTTGACTCTATCCCCTGGTAGTATCCGTATAAAACTCTGTCGGATCCTTCCCGAAACATAACCTAGAATCAGATCCTCATTATCTAAACGGACCCGGAACATGCCGTTTGGTAGTGAGTCAGTAATTAAACCTTCGTGAATCAATTTTTGTTCTTTCATTCCAGGCAACCCCCTTGAAGTATCAACTAATAGAGGAGGAGCGATAGTAGAAATCCGCTTTTCCTCTCTTTTTCAAAAATAGTAAGTTACGGATCAAATTCGGATTCCAAAGGGATCACCATATATAACACAAAATTTCTCCCCCAATTCTTTCTAGTCGAGCTTCCCGATCCGTCATTATACCTCGAGAAGTAGAAAGAATAGCGATCCCCATTCCACCTAAAATTTTAGGAATTTGTTGATAGTTGGAATAGATTCGTAGGCCGGGTCGACTAATACGCTTTAAAATATTTCTATATGTTCCTTTCCTATTCTTTCTATGTCGCAGAGTTGAAACCAAGAAATCTTTTTTGTTTTCCCGATGTTTCCTAACGTTTTCAATAAACCCTTCCCGTAGAAGTATTTTAACAATGTTTTCGGTGATATTAGTAGATGCTATTCGAACCGTTCCCTTTTTATCCATGTTAGCGTTTCTTATAGAAGTTATTATATCGGCAATAGTGTCTCTACTCATGACAAATTAGAATTTTTTGTGTCCCCCCGTTTTGATATAATCAGCATGTTCTATTTTTTTTTTTTTCTTAATGAATTATTAAAGGTATACGCGTGAGACACAATCTACTAACTTGATCTATTTCAAATAACCTACTATACTATTATATCAGAGTCTCGTTTACTAGTATTTATAAGACTTCCGGAGCTAATGAGACTATTTTAGTGAAATTCAACTGCCTCAATTCCCGAGGGATCGCTCCAAAGACTCGAGTTCCTTTTGGATTTCCTTCTTGATCAATGACAACTGCTGCATTGTCATCATATCGTATTAGCATACCGTTGTCTCGTTTGAGTTCTTTACATGTACGTACAATTACAGCCCTGATCACTTCTGATCTTTCGAGAGGCATATTTGGCACTGCTTCTTTGATTACAGCAACAATCACGTCACCAATATAAGCATATCGTTGATTACTAGCTCCTATGATTCGAATACACATCAATTCTCGAGCCCCGCTGTTGTCTGCTACATTCAAATGGGTCTGAGGTTGAATCATATCATTTTCTTTTTTGAATCTGCGGGAAAAGAGAGAAATATTGTTTGTCCAAAAATCCGCGATTGTATTTTTCATCACAAATACCCTTCACATACCTATCATGCGATAATGAATTGAGTTCGTATAGGCATTTTGGACGCAGCTATGGAAATAGCCGCTCTGGCTACAGTTTCCGATACTCCGCCCATTTCATAAAGTATTCGACCAGGTTTAACGACTGATACCCAATATTCGGGGGATCCTTTCCCCGAGCCCATACGTGTTTCGGCGGGTCTTATTGTAACGGGTTTGTCGGGAAATATACGTACCCATATTTTTCCACCACGGCGCGCATACCGTGTCA